GGAAGAGTGCCTGAAAAAAAGGGCTATCTTGATAAGATAAAAAATGTGCCGTCCCCCCCCTCCTCGAGCACCTCTTCCTACCAGCCAATTTTAGATAATACTAAATTTAATTAAAAAGTTATATCCAATAAATCTAATTATTTCTAAAAGTTTCAAAAACTTCTGTACAAGCAATACTTGAATATAAAAGATAAGCTAAAGAAGCTAATGGGTTCATACCCCGTTTATAAAGGTTTTGCCCCTTTTCTTTTTAATTAAATTAAGAAAAATTTTATTTTTAAGAACTATGATTATGGGAACCCTCATTTCCATTTCTTCATTTTCTTGGTTTTCAATATGAATAGGACTAGAAGTTAATATACTTTCATTTATCCCTCTAATAAATGAAAAGAATAACCCTCTTTCTTCAGAAGCCTCATTTAAATATTTTATTATCCAAGCTATTTCTTCTATACTAATTTTATTTAATTTTTTAAGATTTTTAATTTCTAAAGAATATTTAACCCCTCTAAATTTTCTTTTAGAAATTATTTTTAATTCTGCATTATTAATAAAATTAGGAATAGCTCCTTTTCATTTTTGATTGCCTGAAATTATAGAAGGAATTTCATGAATAAATACTTTTTTTCTTCTTACATGACAAAAAATTGCCCCAATAATTTTAATTATATATAATTCTCAAATAAATTTATTTTTAATTTCAATTATTATTCTCTCGCTATTAATTAGAGGTTTAAAAAATTGGAATCAAACTAGAATTAAGAAAATTTTAGCTTTTTCATCTATTAACCACATAGGGTGAATATTAAGAATTATCCTTTTAAATCAATCCTTATGAAGATTTTATTTTATTTTTTATGTTTTTATTTCATTTAGAATAATTTGAATATTTAAAAATTCTTGAACTCCCTCAATTCAAGATTTTTTTAAAATTTTAAATTCTAATAAATCAATAAAAATATTTTTTATATTCAATTTTTTTTCTTTAGGAGGTTTACCACCATTCTTAGGATTTTTCCCTAAATGAATAATTTTAAAAGTATTATGAATAGAAAATTATTATATTCTTGCTACTTTAATAGTATTTTTAACATTAATTACTTTATTTGTATACATTCGACTTTTAAACCAAACTATAACCTTCAAAATTAGAGAATCTAAAATACTCTTTACCAGACCAAAAAATTTTATTTTAAATTTTAGAAATTTTTGTAATTTATCAGGACTAATTATTTTCAGTTTAGCCTTAAATCTTTAAAGGATTTAAGTTAAGGGTAAACTAATAACCTTCAAAGTTATCAATAGAAAATTTCTAAGCCTTAGGAATTACCCACCTATAAATTTGCAATTTATAATCATTTTGAATATAAGACTAATGAGAGAATTAATATTCATAAGTAAATTTACAGTTTACCGCCTAATTCAGCCATCTCATTGATTAAATGATTTTTTTCCACAAACCATAAGGATATTGGTACTTTATACTTTTTATTTGGTTTATGGGCAGGAATAGTAGGTTCATCATTAAGTATTTTAATTCGAATAGAGTTAGGAACTTCAGGATCATTAATTGGGAATGATCAAATTTATAATGTAATTGTAACCGCTCATGCTTTCATTATAATTTTTTTTATAGTAATGCCAATTTTAATTGGAGGTTTTGGAAATTGACTAGTACCTTTAATAATTGGGGCTCCCGATATGGCTTTCCCTCGACTAAATAATATAAGATTTTGACTTCTTCCCCCAGCTTTAACATTCTTACTTTTAAGAAGAATAGTAGAAAGAGGGGCAGGAACAGGCTGAACAGTTTACCCACCTCTTTCAGCTAATATTGCCCATAGAGGCCCTTCTGTTGATTTAGCTATTTTTAGATTACATTTAGCTGGTGTATCATCAATTTTAGGAGCAATTAATTTTATTACTACCATGATTAATATACGACCTATTGGTATACAATTAGATAAACTTCCTTTATTTGCTTGGTCAGTTTTAATTACTGCTATTTTACTTCTGCTTTCCCTCCCTGTATTAGCAGGAGCAATCACTATGCTTTTAACAGATCGAAATATTAATACTTCATTTTTTGACCCTGCAGGAGGTGGGGATCCTATTTTATACCAACACTTATTTTGATTTTTTGGTCACCCAGAAGTTTATATTTTAATTTTACCTGGATTTGGAATAATTTCTCATATTATTATCCAAGAAAGAGGTAAAAAGGAAGCATTTGGATCTTTAGGAATAATTTATGCTATAATAGCAATTGGATTACTAGGTTTCGTAGTTTGAGCTCATCATATATTTACAATTGGGATAGATGTAGATACTCGAGCTTACTTTACTTCAGCTACTATAATTATTGCAGTACCTACAGGTATTAAGATTTTTTCATGACTTGCTACTTTACATGGAGTACAATTTTCTTTTAGTCCTTCATTAATATGAGTTTTAGGATTTCTATTTCTTTTTACTATTGGAGGTTTAACTGGAGTAGTTTTAGCTAATTCCTCTATTGATATTATTTTACATGATACATACTATGTTGTAGCTCATTTTCATTATGTTCTATCTATAGGAGCTGTATTTGCTATTATAGCAGGATTTATTCATTGATTTCCTTTATTTACAAATTTTAATTTAAATAAAAAATTTTTAAAAATTCAATTTTTTATTATATTTGTTGGAGTAAATTTAACATTCTTCCCCCAACATTTTCTAGGATTAATGGGTATACCTCGTCGATACTCTGATTACCCAGATGCATATTTAATATGAAATAAAATTTCTTCAATTGGATCCATAATTTCAAGATTAAGAATTTTAATATTTATTTTTATTGTTTGAGAAAGATTTTTTAGTTTACGATTAAGAATTTTAAATAATAGAATACCTTCTCTTATTGAATGATCCCATTCAATGCCTATAAATGAACATAGATATTCAGAAATTCCCCTAATATCAATTTTCTAATATGGCAGATTAGTGCACTGGATTTAAACCCCATTTATAAAATATTATTTTTTTTAGAATTGGCTTCTTGAAAAATAATATTTTTACAAGATAGAAGATCCTATCTTCTTGAACAATTAAGATTTTTTCATGACCATACTCTTTTAATTCTTACAATAATTACATGTTTAGTTGGTTATATAATAATAAGATTGATATTTAATAACTTTAACTACCGTTTTTTATTAGAAGGCCAAACTATTGAATTAATTTGAACATTAATACCAGCTTTAACATTAATTCTTATTGCTCTTCCTTCATTAAAATTAATTTATATTATCGATGAAATTCGAAATCCTATGCTAACTTTAAAAACTTTAGGTCATCAATGATATTGATCATATGAATATTCAGATTTTAATTCTATCGAATTTGATTCTTATATAATTCCTACTAATAATAATTTTAATTTTCGTCTAATTGAAACTGATAATCGAACTATTTTACCTTTTGAAACTCAAATTCGCTTGTTAGTTTCATCAACAGATGTAATTCACTCTTGAACAATTCCTTCTACAGGTATTAAAATTGATGCATCCCCTGGACGATTAAATCAAATAAGATTTACTTTAAATCGAACAGGCTTATTCTATGGGCAATGTTCAGAAATTTGCGGTATAAACCACAGTTTTATACCTATTTCAATTGAAAGAATTTCTCCAAATATATTTATTAAATGATTAAAAAATTTTAAGTCATTAGATGACTGAAAGAAAGTACTGGTCTCTTAAACCATTTTATAGTAATTAACGACTACTTCTAATGAAAAATTTAGTTAATATTTATAACATTAGTATGTCAAACTGAAATAATTTAAATTAAATAATTTTTGATTCCTCAAATAATACCATTAAATTGAATAATATTAATAACTCAATTTATTTTTATTATAATTATAATTAATATAATAATTTATTTTAATCCAATGATTAATTCTTCAAGATTTAAAAAAAAGAATAAAAATTCTATTAATTGAAAATGATAAGAAATTTATTTTCAAATTTTGACCCCTCAACAATTTTTTTTTCTTTAAATTGAATTAGATCATATTTAGGAATTTTAATTATTCCTATAATTTATTGACTAATTCCCAATCGATTGATAATTTTAAATTCAAAATTATGTATAACTTTACATAAAGAATTTAAAATTCTTACTAAAAAAAATTCAAGAACTTTAATTTTTATTAGATTATTTTATTTTATTTTTTTTAATAATTTATTAGGATTATTCCCTTATATTTTTACAAGATCCAGACACTTAATTTTTTCTTTAGCCTTAGCATTACCTATTTGATTAACTTTTATAATTTTTGGATGAATTAATAATAACCAAATAATATTTGCCCATTTAGTTCCTCAAGGAACTCCCCCTATCCTTATACCTTTTATAGTATGTATTGAAACTATCAGAAATATTATTCGCCCAGGAACTTTAGCTGTTCGATTATCGGCTAACATAATTGCAGGGCATCTATTATTAACTTTATTAGGAAACACAGGACCTATATTAAAATTTATAGTATTAATTTTAATTTTTACTCAAATTTTATTATTTATTTTAGAAATAGCAGTTGCAATAATTCAATCATATGTTTTTGCTATTTTAAGAACTCTTTATTCTAGAGAAGTAAACTATGAATAAAAACCACCCTTTCCACTTAGTTGATTACAGACCTTGACCAATTTTAGGAAGTTTATCTGGAATAACTTTAATAATAGGATTAATTAAATGATTTCATTTATTTAAATCTAATCTTTTATTAATTGGAAATTTAATTATAATTTTAATTATATACCAATGATGACGAGACGTAGTTCGAGAAAGAACTTTTCAAGGCCATCATACTTTTATTGTAGCTAAAGGATTACGATGGGGAATAATTTTATTCATTACTTCAGAAGTATTATTTTTCTTTAGATTTTTTTGAAGATTTTTTCATAGAAGATTGAGACCATCTATTGATATTGGAATAATTTGACCACCTAAAGGAATTCAACCCTTTAATCCTAACCAAATTCCATTATTAAACACCCTAATTCTTCTAAGTTCAGGATTAACTATTACATGAGCTCATCATAGATTAATAGAAAATTATTTTACAGAAACAAATATTAGATTATTAAGAACAGTAATATTAGGAATTTATTTTTCCTTACTTCAAATAATTGAATATTTAGAAGCTTCTTTTAGAATTTCTGATTCAGTATATGGAAGAACTTTTTTTATAACTACTGGATTTCATGGTCTTCATGTATTAATTGGATCAATATTCCTTTTAATTTGCTTAATTCGATTAAATTTTATACATTTTAGAAAAATCCATCATTTAGGTTTTGAAATGGCTACTTGATATTGACATTTCGTAGATGTAGTTTGATTGTTCCTTTATCTATCTATTTATTGATGAGGAAGATATTTATATAGTATAATAATTATAATTGATTTCCAATCAAAAGATCTAACATTTAGTATAAATAATTTTAATTTTAATATTTTTTTTTACTTTAATTTTTTTAGTAACATTTCTTATAATTATATTAAATAATTTAATTTCTAAAAAAACTTTTAAAGATCGAGAAAAAAATTCTCCCTTTGAATGTGGGTTTGATCCAAAAAATTCAGCTCGTTTACCATTCTCACTTCAATTTTTCTTAATTGCAATTGTATTTCTAATTTTTGATGTAGAAATTACTATATTAGTACCTATAATTAAAATTATTAATTTTAGAAATTTTGCTTATTATAATATAATTTATATATTTTTCTCTTTATTACTTCTAATAGGACTATACCATGAATGAAACCAAGGAGCCTTATCATGAGAATATTTGGATAATAGTTAAATTAACATTTAAGTTGCATTTAAAAAATACTGAAATCTCAGTTTATCTTAATAAGAAGCAATTAATTGCATTTAGTTTCGACCTAAAAATTTGATTATTAATCCTTATTTTAATTGAAACCAAAATAGAGGTAAATCACTGTTAATGATTTTAATGAATAATTTCCAATTAAAGAAACATAAAATTTAAGCTTCTAACTTAAAATCTAGCAAATATTGTTAATGTTTCTAAATTAAAATAGTTTAATAAAACATTATATTTTCATTATAAAAATAGATTATATCTTTTTAATATTTAAAAACTTTACAATTACCTTAATATCTTCAATATTATGCTCTTTTTAAGCTATTTAAATTATATATATAAAAATAAAAATACTACTCATAAGATTAATATTATAAAATAAATTTTAAAATTATTTTTAAAATAACTTTGTAAATATAAACTTGAATTTTTAATTACTAAAGACAATCCTTGAGCTCCTATAAATTCAATCCACCCTTGATCTAAAAATTTAAAAATTTTAAATCCTAAATTTATAAAAATATAATTAACTCCAAAAGTTGAAATAAAAGGTAAATTTCATATTAATGCAAAAAATTTAAATATTAATTTAAATTTTAAACTAAATAAATTTCTTGTTAAAAAAATTTTTGAAATCTCAAAGCCTAAGAAAATTCCTAAAATAATCATAATTAAAGTTAATAATTTCATAAATAAAGGTATAAATATTAAATAAGGAATTTCTAAAATTAATCATATTATTAATGCCCCTGAAAATAACGTTCTTAAAAATATTACTATTATTCTAAATAATATTTTAATAGAATTTTCAAAAATAAAATTTAAAGATAAGAAATTTAAATCTCTAAAAACTAAATAATAAGATAAACGAAAACTATAAGCTACTGTTAATCCAATTGAGATGTAAAAAACCACATACACAAATAAATTTAAATAATTTATTGAAATAAATTCTAAAATTAAATCTTTTGAATAAAATCCTGAAAAAAAGGGTAACCCACATAAAGATAAATTTCTAATATTTATAAAACTTAAAGTTAAAGGCATATTTTTATATAAACCACCTAAAAATCGAATATCCTGAATATTAGAACTTCTATGAATAATTATTCCTGCACATATAAATAATAAAGCTTTAAATAAAGCATGAATTAATAAATGAAAAAATGCTAAAATTCAACTTCCCAAGGCTAAAATTCTTATTATTAACCCTAATTGTCTTAAAGTTGACAACGCAATAATTTTTTTTAAGTCAAATTCTATATTTGCTCTTAAACCTGATATAAATATTGTTATTAAACCAATGAATAATAAAATTAAAGTTAAATTTCCTTTAATTAAAAAATTAAAACGAATTAATAAATAAACTCCTGCAGTAACTAAAGTTGAAGAATGAACTAAAGCAGAAACGGGGGTAGGAGCAGCTATAGCAGCAGGCAATCATGAAGAAAAAGGTATCTGAGCTCTTTTAGTTAATGCAGCCACTATCACAAATATTGCAACTATAAATATATATTTATCTTCAAAAAAATATTCTATATAAAATATTAAATTTCAACTCCCATAATTTATTATCCAAGCAATTGCAATTAATATTATTGCGTCACCCACTCGATTTATAATTACAGTTAATATACCTGCATTATAAGATTTAATGTTTTGATAAAAAATTACCAAACAATAAGAAACTAATCCTAAGCCATCCCAACCTAATAAAATTGAAATCAAATTAGGTCTTAAAATTAAAAACATTATAGATAAAACAAATAAAACTACTAGTATAATAAATCGAATCTTAAAAACTTCGTATTCCATGTAAGTATCTCTATAAATAATTACTATAGAAGAAATTAATAAAACAAATCTTATAAATATTAAAGATATTCAATCAAGAAGAATTATAAATTCTAAAGAAACTGAATTTAAAATAAAAAATCTAAATTCCAATAAATAAGTAATTTCATTTAAAATAAAATTTATTCCTAAAATAAATAAAACTATAAATATAAAAAAAAATAAAAATCCAAAAAAAAATAAAATAATTTAAGATTAAAAAATATCTTTGAAACCACAATTCAAAATTTTAATTAAACTACTTAAATTAAATAAATAAAAATATTCTCTTTAAAAATATTAAATTCAAAGGTACTCAATGTAAAAATAAAATTATAAATTCACGTAAATTTATATTTTTTATAATTCTAATAGATAAATTAATTTTCCCATGTTGAGAAAACGAATATAAGTATAATCTATAAGAAGCTCTAAAAATTGATATTAAAATTAAAAATAAAATTAAAAAATAAGAATATCACACTAATCTATTAATTAATATAATTTCTCCTATTAAATTTAAAGAAGGAGGGGCTGCTATATTAGAACTTAATAATAAAAATCACCATAAAGATATTACTGGAAAAATATTTAATAAACCTTTTACTAAATATAAACTTCGTCTTATAAATCGTTCATAACAAATATTTACTAAAGCAAATAAACCTGAAGAACATAGACCATGAGAAATTATAATAATTAAAGTTCCTATAAATCCTCAATTACTTAAAGTTAACAAACCTCTCAATATTAAGCCTATATGAACTACTGAAGAATAAGCAATTAAAGATTTTATATCTCTTTGACGTAAACAAATTAATGAAATTAAAACTCCCCCTAATAAAGATAAATTAATTAAAAAATAATTAATTTTAATATTAATTTCTTTAAATAAAATTAAAAACCGCATTAATCCGTACCCTCCCAATTTTAATATTACTCCTGCTAAAATTATTGATCCAGCAACTGGAGCTTCTACATGAGCCTTAGGAAGCCATAAATGAACAATAAATATAGGTAATTTTACTAAAAAAACTATATTTATTATAAAATAAAAAATTAAATTATTAAAATTTTTATTTAAAAAAATATAATCTATTCTATAATAATTTATATAAAACTTAAAAATAAATAATAATATAGGTAATGAAGCTAAAAGAGTATAAAAAAATAAATAAACTCCTGCTTGAATTCGTTCAGGTTGATAGCCCCAACCTAAAATAATCAATATAATTGGAATCAAACTAGCTTCAAATCTTAAATAAAAAAAAAATATATTTAATGAAGAAAAAGTTAAAATTAAAAATAAAATTAATATTAAACTAGAAAAAATAAAAATTTTTTCAAAATCCTTATTTTTAAAAATTTTTTCTCTAGATAAAATCATTAAAAATCCTAATCAAAACCTTAATATAATAAGTAAATAAGAAATAAAATCATAACCTAAAATTAAGCTTAAATTTCTATAAAATCTAAATGAATTAAAAAATATAAAAATCAAAAATAAAATAATTAATAAATTTTGAACTAACCAAAAATTTAATTTATTTACTAATATTATAAATAATAAACATAAAATTAATTTTATCATAATAAATTAAATATATAAAAGTAATCTCTCCCATGAGAACGAATTAAAGAAACTAATAAAGATAAACCTAAAGCTCTTTCACAAACTCTAAAAGATAAGAAAATTATTCTAAAATAATACTCATTACTAAAATTCAAAAAATAATAAAATATTAAAATTAATAAAGATAAAATAATAAATTCTATACTCAATAACATTATTAATAAATGTTTTCGTTTCAAAGAAAATCTTAATAAACCTATTAAAAATATAAATATTAATAAAAAAGGTATTTTCATAGTTTTAATAATTTAATAAAAAATATTGGTCTTGTAAATCAAAAATAAGATTTCTTTTAAAACTTCAAAGAAAAATAAACTTATTTATCATTAATCTCCAAAATTAATATTTTAATTAAACTACTCTTTGAAATCTTACTTTCATTTATAATAACTTTTTCATTTATTTTAATTTTTCTTAAACATCCTTTATCCTTAGGGTTTTTTATTTTAATTCAAACTATTTTAATTAGAATTACTATAGGTATATTTTATAATTTTTGATATTCTTATATTTTATTTTTAATTATAATTGGAGGATTATTAATTTTATTTATTTATATAACAAGAATTGCCTCTAATGAAAAATTTAAAACTAATTTTTATTTAATTTCAAGTTTTAGATTAATTATTTTTAGTACAACAGTAAATTTAATCCAATCAAATTTAAATTTAAACAATTTCCTTTTCAATAATATTCTTACAAACCAAGATAATTCTAAATACTTTTTATCAATAACTAAATTTTTAATCTTTCCTCAAAATAAAATTTTTATTTTTTCTATCTTTTACTTATTAATTAGAATAATTGCATCAATTAAAATTTGCAAATTAAATTTTGGCCCTTTACGACAAATTTATTATGATAAGACCTATTCGAAAAACATCTTCATTATTAAAAATTTTAAATAATTCATTAATTGACCTACCCTCACCTTCTAATATTTCCTATATATGAAACTTCGGATCATTATTAGGAATATGTTTAATAATTCAAATTATAACAGGAATTTTTCTTGTAATACATTATTGTCCTGATATTAATTTAGCTTTTAATAGAATTTCCCATATTTGTCGAGATATTAATTATGGTTGATTAATTCGAACTACTCATGCTAATGGAGCCTCTATATTCTTTATTTGTCTTTATATTCATATAGGACGAGGAATTTACTATTCTTCATACAAGTATATTCAAACCTGAATTATTGGAATTTTAATTCTTTTTCTTAGAATAGCTACAGCTTTCTTAGGTTACGTATTACCTTGAGGGCAAATATCTTTTTGAGGAGCTACAGTAATTACAAATCTTTTTTCAGCCATTCCCTATATCGGAAATTCCTTAGTATACTGATTATGAGGAGGTTTTGCAGTTGACAATGCAACACTTTCTCGATTTTTCTCCTTACATTATTTATTACCCTTCTTAATTACAAGATTAATCTTAATTCACTTAATATTTTTACATCAAACAGGATCTAGAAATCCTTTAGGAATAAATAGAAACTTAGATAAAATTCCTTTTCATCCATATTTTTCTTATAAGGATTTATTAGGATTAATAATCTTCAGTTTAATTTTTATCTTTATTATTTTAATTCTACCCTATAATCTTTCAGATCCCGATAATTTTATTCCAGCCAACCCTTTATCTACCCCTGTCCATATTCAACCAGAATGATATTTTCTATTTGCTTATACTATTCTTCGTTCAATCCCAAATAAATTAGGAGGAGTAATTGCCTTATTTATATCAATTTTAATTTTTTTATTTCTACCTTTTATAAATAAAAAATTAATAAAAAGAAATAATTTTTATTTTTTAAATAAAAAATTATTCTGATTTTTCGTTACCCTTTTAATTTTTCTTACTTGATTAGGATCCCAACCAGTAGAAATTCCTTTTATTTTTACAAGTCAAATTTGTACAATTTTATATTTTTTATATTTTTTAATTAATATTTTAATTTTTAAATTTTGAGATTTAATTTTATTTAAATAACTAATGAACTTGTTAAAGTATATATTTTGAAAATATAAAAAAGAAATAATTTTCTATTAGTTTAGACTAATTTTAATTAACTAAAATATTAGGGTTAAAATGAAACATTTTAACCCTAAATTAAATATTAAAAAATTTAAAGAAACTGGCAAATAAACTTTTCAAGATAAATATATTAATTTATCATAACGAAAACGAGGTAATGTTCCTCGAACTCAAACTCAAAAAAAAATTAAAAAAACTACTTTAATATAAAAAAAAAAAGAATTAATATTACCTCCTAAAAATATTAATACTCTTAATATTCTCATAAATATAATTCTAGAATATTCAGCTAAAAAAATTAAAGCAAACCCTCCTCTTCTATACTCAATATTAAATCCAGAAACTAATTCTGATTCACCTTCAGCAAAATCAAAGGGTGTTCGATTAGTTTCAGCTAAACTAGAAACTAACCACATAAATCTTAAAGGAAAAGTTAAAAATAATAACCATAAAAATTTTTGAAAATTTATAAAATCAAATAAATTTAAAGAAGAAATTAAAATTAAATATCTTAATATAATAGTAAATAATCTAACTTCATAAGAAATAGTTTGAGCAACAGAACGTAAACTTCCTAAAAGTGAATAATTAGAATTAGAAGATCAACCAGATATTATAATTATATAAACTCCTAATCTTGAAACTCTAAAAAAAAATAATACAGAAAAATTAAAACTCAAAAAACCTATATACATTGGAAATCTCAATCATAATAATAAAGATAACAATAAACTAAATATAGGTGATAAAAAAAAAATTGAATAATTTGATATTAAAGGAAATATTTGCTCTTTAGAAAATAATTTAATTGCATCTCTGAAAGGTTGCAAAATTCCTAAATAACCAACTTTATTAGGACCTTTACGAATTTGAATATAACCTAATAATTTACGTTCTAATAATGTTAAAAATGCCACACCTACTAAAATACTAATTAATAAAATAAAAAAATTTAAAAATATTAATAATAAATCAATTTTTATTTGTATTAATATACATTTAAAGATTCTAAATCCTTCGCACTAATCTGCCAAAATAAAATTCTTAATTAATATTTTTAATATAATATTTGATCCTTTCGTACTAAAATATTTTTTTTGTTTAAGATAGAAACCAACCTGGCTCACACCGGTTTAAACTCAGATCATGTAAAATTTCAAAGGTCGAACAGACCTAATATTTTAGCTTCTACACCAAAAATAAATTTTAATCCAACATCGAGGTCGCAAACCTTTTTTTCAATAAGAACTATTAAAAAGATTACGCTGTTATCCCTAAGGTAATTTAATCTTATAATCATTTTTATGGATCAATTATTCAATTATAATTGTTTATATAAAAAAAAAGTTAATTTAATTTTTTTGTCACCCCAACAAAACTTAAATTAAATTAAAAATTTAAAATTCTAAAATTATTAATTTTATATTTAGTCAAACTCTATAGGGTCTTCTCGTCTTTAAATATTATTTAAGCTTTTTAACTTAAAAATAAAATTCTATTAATAAAATTGAAACAGTAATTTTCTCATCAAACCATTCATACAAGCTTTCAATTAAAAAACTAATGATTATGCTACCTTTGCACAGTCAAAATACTGCGGCCCTTCAAAATTCAGTGGGCAGGCCAAACTTTAAATTAAAATCAAAAAGAGATGTTTTTAATAAACAGGTGGAAAATAATTTGCCGAATTCTTTAATTTTAAATTTTTTTAAATTTTTAAATTAACATTATTTTATACTAATTCTATCATTATTACTTAAAATTAAAAATTTAATTTAACATTTTTATATAAAAATTAAACTTAATATAAATTTTTATAAACTAATAACAAATTTTTAAATCCTTTAAATGAAAAAAAATTTTAATTCTACAATTTATTCAAAAATTAATTAAATTTTAAAATTTAAATTTCAAGCTTATCCCTAAAATTTTATTAATATAATTTAAATTAAAATAAAATCTTTAAAATTAAAATTATATAAAAAATTGAATTTTTTTCTAAAAAAACTAGATATATTTAAAAACGATTAACATTTCATTACTAAAAAAATATTTTAAATATTTATGACACAATAAAATTAATAAATTTTTAGCTCTTTTAAATTCGAGAAAATTAAGAAATAATTAATTTTTAATTAATAAACCCTGATACACAAGGTACAATTTTAAATCTTCTTTTAAAAATTTAAAAATTTTCTTTTTCAATACTAATTAACTATAATAAATTTAATTTTTTCTATTTTTTAATAAAATAAATATTATTTTAATTAAGATATAAATAAAAATTATTTAAATAAATTTTTCTACTCAATTTAAAATGATTTTACAATTTTCTTCTTAATGTAAATAAGAAACTTATACAAGATCTAAATTGCCCTTCTAGATTCACTTTCCAGTAAATCTACTTTGTTACGACTTATTTCATTTTAAAATGAAAGCGACGGGCGATATGTACATATTTTAGAGCTTAATCATTAAATTAAATTAAACTTAATTACTTTCAAATCCAATTTCTAAAAAATTTTAAATTAATTATCCAAAAATAAATTTATTGTAACCCATTTCTTCTTTAATATAAACTACACCTTGATCTGATTTTAATTTTTAAAAAAATTTAGAAAATTATTCTTTTAAAATTTTCATTAACAACGATATATAAATTTCTAATTAAAGTAAATTAAAACGTGGATTATCAATTATAGAACAGGTTCCTCTGAAAAGACTAAAATACCGCCAAATTTTTTAACTTTAAAGAACTTAACTATTAATCATTTGGTCTAAAATTTACATTAAAAATAATAGGGTATCTAATCCTAGTTTATTTAAATAATTTCCTAACTTCATTTAATAAAAAAATAAAATATAAATAAATTAAATTTCACTTAAAATAAATTTTTTTTTTTAAAAATAATAAAATTAATTAAAACCAAAAAATTTATATTGCATTAATTGTATAACCGCAACTGCTGGCACAAATTTTGTTAATACTTAAATATTTTACTAAATCTTAATAACTTAAATAATTAAAATTTTATACTATAAAACTACAATTTATTAATTTTCATATATATAATAAATATAAATATAAAAAATTAACTAAAATTAAATTTAAAATCCATTCTTTAAAAAAAGACATACAAAAATTTACTATTAACTAATTTTTTTAAATTAATATTTTATTGAATAATTTTAACCACTAAAAAATATGATATTAAAAGAAAATCTTATTTATAAAAAAAAATTTAAGTTAATTTAATTTAATCCTTACATTTGTCAGCTAGCTCCGCTATAGAAAATGTAAATTTTAAAGAAAATTCAATTCAAAAAAAAATTTTAAGTTAATTTAATTTAATCCTTACATTTGTCAGCTAGCTCCGCTATAGAAAATGTAAGTTTTAAAGAAAATTCAATTCAAAAAAATTTTTAAGTTAATTTAATTTAATCCTTACATTTGTCAGCTAGCTCCGCTATAGAAAATGTAAGTTTTAAAGAAAATTCAATTCAAAAAAAATTTTAAGTTAATTTAATTTAATCCTTACATTTGTCAGCTAGCTCCGCTATAGAAAATGTAAGTTTTAAAGAAAATTCAATTCAAAAAAATTTTTAAGTTAATTTAATTTAATCCTTACATTTGTCAGCTAGCTCCGCTATAGAAAATGTAAGTTTTAAAGAAAATTTCATTTAACCCCTCAGTTAAATTAATTTAATCAAGAAAATCTTCATTTACAAGCTAAAACTGACCATTTCAAGAAAATTTCATTTAACCCCTCAGTTAAATTAATTTAATCAAGAAAATCTTCATTTACAAGCTAAAACTGACCATTTCAAGAAAATTTCATTTAACCCCTCAGTTAAATTAATTTAATCAAGAAAATCTTCATTTACAAGCTAAAACTGACCATTTCAAGAAAATTTCATTTAACCCCTCAGTTAAATTAATTTAATCAAGAAAATCTTCATTTACAAGCTAAAACTGACCATTTCAAGAAAATTTTTCCTAAATATAAATTAAATTACTTTTGTAAAGAAAAATTTTCAAATTTAAAATACCTGAATTTCATATTATTAATTTTAACCACTCAAGTTAATTTTATTTAGTCAAAAATTTTTTCGCCAAATTCTCAAAAATTGCAAAATTTGTACATTTTGCACCAAAAAAATTTCAAAAAATTCAAAAAAATCGCGCAAAACCCCCAAAATTTCAGATTTTGAACTTCTAGTCCTAAAATTTTCGATTTTTTGTAATTTTTTTAATTTTCATATCAACCTTTTTTTAAGACATATTATTTTTATATAAATAAAACTATCATTTTATTTTTTTTTGCTTTTATGAAATTTCAATTTTTGATTTAAATTTCATTCAAATTTTAAGATTAAAATAAAATTATCTAAAAAAAATGAATTTTTAAAATTTTAAAATTTCACCTACCTGAAAACCCTATTTATTTTTTTTTAAATAATTTTATTTTAATTTTCCTTATACCTAATTTTGAAAAATTACCTTTAAATTAACTACATGAAAAATTAATTATCAATTTTTTTTTTATGCACATAATTAAATTACACTCAAATTTTTAAATTAATTTTTAAACTAATTTTTTTTTTTGCTTACAATTAAAACTTAAAACAAAAAACCCAAAAACCCCAAAGCAATTTTATATAATAAAAATTTAAAAAATTTATTATTATTCAATTTAATTTAAATTAAAAATTTATTATTTCATTTAAATTAAATTTAAATTTAAAAATTTTTTAATTGAAAATCTTAATAAAAAATTTTTTTATATAAAAATTTCTATTTAACAATAAAATTTAAATTAATTTAATATTGAAAATAAATTTTACTAAATATATAAATTTATTTTCAATAAAATTTATATTTAATATTGAATTAAACATGGAAACTCCTATTATTGGGGTCTATTTCCTTATTAAAAGATTTATTTATATTAATCCATTAATTTTATATTTAGTATAATGAATTTAACGAATAAATTTTAATAGTATTTTAAATATAAAAAATATTATTAATTATTAATATATATATATATAATATATTTATAATACTTTATTAAAAGATAATAAGATTAAATTGATATATAAATAATTTATATTATATAAATTTTATAAGATCCTATTTTAACCTAAACGTACACAATGATAGATGTATACCCCCCACTCGCTTTCCTAATAAGTTTTTAGACCTTTCAGTCATATCATGTAGATTTATCAAAATATAGATTCATAAATAGACCCTCTTAACTATTTGGTAAAATACAGAGTACAGAGCTCTATTTATTAATACTATACAATGTAACTATATCCCGCTTTCAGATTTAGATAAATGTATTAATATATATATATAACTCTTATAGATTAATAAATATTATAAATATATATAATATTAAATATTTATTTTGTAAAACCCCCCAAAAACCAAAATTCCTTTTTCGGCCTAAACCCTTTGTGAATGACATTTCACTTTTTCATCACTTTCTAGTCCTATTTTAGGCCAAAAAAAAATTTCGTTTTAAAAAACAAAAAATTTTCCCCGTGCAATCCAATTCAAGCAAAAATTTTAAATAGGATTTTCACTTTAAAAAAAAAATGCATGTCTTCAAAAAATCAAAACTAGAAAAATCATTTTTAATGATAGGAGTTTCCAT